TTTCTTCTAGACGAATACGATATTGAGATTTTTTCCCGGAGCGCGATTGGTTTCTAAGATCACTTCCGGGTGTCGGCCTTTTACTAGTTAGTCCCGGTAAAACGCCCAGACGGCGTATTTTTTTGAAACGGGGTCCTCGGTAACGAGACATAAATACTCCTTATTTTTTTTTTTTTATTGTATTTTACAGAATAAACCTAAATTAAAACGGAACTAAACGATAAACGAAGCTAAATTCACTGAAGTACTTTATTACATATTACATTACAAAAATTACAAATAAAATTAAAGAATGAGATGAATTGTATCAATATTCAGACGCTTTTGTATATAATATATAGGAAGTTAGGTATACTTTTTCTGATTTGTTCGGCAGAGATCTAATTGCTCCAATCCATTTTTTATTCATAGTTGGAAGTTCTTACTCCATAATAGAATGGATCAGTGATCCTTGGAGAAAGAAGGGGTAAGAAGTCTTTTCAATATTCCTTGATTTCAAGTCAAGGAGACATTATTAAAATGAAATTAATTTATTATGTAATGTATAAAAAAAGGAACAAAACAAAGAGATAAAAGCCGGCTATCGGAATCGAACCGATGACCATCGCATTACAAATGCGATGCTCTAACCTCTGAGCTAAGCGGGCTCAGATAAACATAAAAGAAATTGTGCTGTGCATAGGGCTTTAGTAAACTACTGGAATCTTAGCTATTGCATATTAATAATTCATAATATATTATATTAATAATATTATATAATTATATAATAATAATATTAAATATAACAATTAATGGAACGATACCATATATATATATATATTTATATTCTATAAATATATATATAAATATAAATGATATAATATATATATAATATATAATTATATAATAACAATTATAGAACGATATCAATATATGGGATATAATAAAATTTATAATAATAATCCAGATTATATATAATGAGATGTTCCTCTGGTTTCATTCGTAAAGGTAGGGTATAAGGCGAAAAAAAAAGAAAAGAATCGACCATTTGAGTATTCCAAATATCGAGGAAAAATGAGAGTAAGGGAGAGGCATATATATGTGGTATATATCCATCCATATTGAATTGCGGATACATCAATGATAAAATCATTTTTGATTGGACTAAATGCAAATACCGGCCCTCCGATATATGAAAGAAAATAGACAAGAAATCAAATAAATAGGAGGAGGCGAGACGGAGACACTTTTTCTATATATATATATATAGAAATGCATATCTATAGAATTAAACGTAAACGGCTCCAGAATAAATGAACGGAAGAAGGTTATGCATCCCAATGAGACCCTAGTCTCAAAACAAAAAAGGGGGATATGGCGAAATTGGTAGACGCTACGGACTTGATTGGATTGAGCCTTGGTATGGAAACATACTAAGTGATAACTTTCAAATTCAGAGAAACCCTGGAATTAAAAATGGGCAATCCTGAGCCAAATCCTGTTTTCAGAAAACAAACAAAAAAGGGTTTGGAAAGCAAGAATAAAAAAGGATAGGTGCAGAGACTCAATGGAAGCTATTCTAACGAATAGAGTTGACTGCGTTGCGTTGATTGAGGAATCCTTCTATTTAAACTCCAGAAAGGATGAACCCATATACGTACATATACATAATTTTTTTTTTTTTTTTATGAAAAATGGAAGGATTCTTGTGAATCGATTCCAAGTTTAAATAAGAATCGAATATTCACTGATCAAATCAGCCACTCCATAGTCTGATAGATCTTTTAAAGAACTAACTAATTCGACGAGGATAAAGATAGAGTCCCATTATACATGTCAATATCAATACCGACAAAAATGCAATTTATAGTAAGAGGAAAATCCGTCGACTTTTTAAATCGTGAGGGTTCAAGTCCCTCTATCCCCAAGAAAAAGTTCGACTTACTCCCTAACTATTTTTTTATCGTTTTTTCGGCGGTTCTACATTAGTTATGTTTCTCGCCCATTCTACTCTCTTCACAAAAGGATCGTGGGAGAAAGGTTTCTCTCTTATCACAAGTCTTGTGATATATAAAATATATGTGCAAATCAACATCTATGAGAAAGGAATCCCCATTTGAATCATTCACAGTCCATATAATTATTTATTAGTTAAACTTAACTTACAAAGTATTCTTTTTGAAGATCCAAGAGCAATAAATTCCAGGGTCTGGGTAAGACTTTGTAATGCTTTTTTAGTCTATTTAATTGACTTACATATACCCAACAAGCCCCCTAAATAGTATGGGGATGATGCATTGGGAAGAGTCGGGATAGCTCAGTTGGTAGAGCAGAGGACTGAAAATCCTCGTGTCACCAGTTCAAATCTGGTTCCTGGCATGTGGTTAATAATAGAAACTTTTATAAATTAATCGAAATGGATCGGTATACATATTCGTTACTATTCTAGCTCATGATACATATTTATCGTTGGTGTATCTAAAAATATATCCTTTTGGGTGTCTAGAGATATGCCCCATAT